CTCATATAAGCAAAAAATCTCAAGTATCCTTGATCGTGAGACATATAATTATCACTATAAATAAGAACCATAATTCCAACAGTAGTGATTAACATTGACATAATAGAAGTAAGTGGATCGATCAAGTAGCCGAATTCTAAAGAAAAATCATTATCGAGGGTCCAAGACCATACATATTGATAGATAGAACTGCTTTTTATTTGCTGAATAGACAAATTAGTTGAAAAAATCATGACTATACTTAACAATAAAATACTCGAAAAAGCCCACATACGACGGAGATTTTTTGTTGCTGTCGGAAAAAGAAGAAGTCCCACTCCTATTAACATAGGAACTGGAAGTGGAAGGAAAGGTATGATCCACGCATATTGATATGTCTGTTCCATAAAAAAAGTTTTTTAATTCTTAATTAATATTAATTGTTTCCGATTCACCGGATCTTACCTCTTTTTGAAAGGAGTCAATAAAAAAATAAAGATATGCACTAACTTAATAACTTAAATAGAAATAGAATTTTTGAATTTTTATTTCTTTTTATACTTAAACTTTAGAAGTTTCTGCTAAATACTTCAAATATTCAAATCAAGAAGTTACAATTGTTCAAATCATATGAAAAAAGCAGATTAATTACTAGTCTCCTTCGAACTTTCAAATTCAAGTTAAATTAGGCATATTTTTTGCGAATTTGACAAGTTACTAAAAAATAAAAGAATATTCTTTTATTTTTAGTAATAAAAATAGTTTATGCAATTTTCCCATATCTTTCACGCATCTTATGTATTCTTTTTGATTTTTAGAATCAAAAATATTATCTAGAAAAGAAATACATAATGAATTGGCAAAGCGAAAATTTCTTTTGAAGAATAGATGTCTTTCACATCCAGCTATACCAATGAGTAATCTCTTAATTTTGATTTAAATGGCAGTTCCAAAAAAACGTACTTCTGCATCAAAAAAGCGTATTCGTAAAAATTTTTGGAAAAGGAAGGGGTATTGGGCAGCGTTAAAAGCGTTTTCCTTAGGGAAATCCATTTCTACCGGGAATTCAAAAAGTTTTTTTGTGCAACAAACAAATAAAATAAGTAATAAAACATAACATGTTACAATAATCTGAATCGGCTTGACTCAAAAATTGACTCATTTTGTTTCGAAAATAAAATTTCCGCTTTCCATTCCCTGTTGAGTTAATCAATAGGAAATGGAATTTGTTTCACTCTTAGAATTAKAATAAGGATTTTTCTCTTTACCGTACTKAATTMAAAAAAAAAAAAAAAAGAATCCTTTTTTTTTGACAAAAAAACATAAGATACGTAATTGTCTTTTTAGTATATTTTCTCATTTCCAAGGTGGGGAGTATTATTTTCCCCATCAGCCTGTTTCTTACAATAATATAAGCAATAATATAAGGTTTTCTTTTTTTTCTAGATCCACGTTTTCTCTATAGAAAAGCGAGTAAAAAATCAAAATCATTGAAACTAATTGATTAAAATTCTAAACCTTTTTGTGCAACTTTCTTCTTTTTGGATTTTCTATGAATTCCTATATAGACTCCCATATATTTATTTCCATCAATCCACTCAAAAACACTTAACAAATTTTTTTGTTCATTGATAAAATGGATTTTTTGGTTTCGATGTTTGAAATCAAATAAATCAAAAACAGTTCATTAAAACAAAACAAAAATGTTTTTTTTTTGGGGGGGGTTCTATCCCTTAATTCATAGTTGGACTATCTAGTTTTCCAAGAGTTCAAGTCGAGGAGAGTCTAAAATACACAATAAAATTAAGACCCTAAATTCAAATAATGAACCTTCAAATACCTATTTGAACTAATTTTTATTCATCAATTTGAATCTTTCCTAAAAAAGATTGCAACAATTTAATTCTTAAATCTAGACGATTGCTTATTCATAGGGTATTATGAATTCAAGACAAGCCGCTATGGTGAAATTGGTAGACACGCTGCTCTTAGGAAGCAGTGCTAGAGCATCTCGGTTCGAGTCCGAGTGGCGGCATGTCATCTCCTAAAAAAAGTAAATAGATCCTATAATGAATTCAATTTCCAATTTCCTTTTTATAATTATGGGACTCCTTAAAAAAAATTATGATATTTTCAACTTTAGAGCATATATTAACTCATATTTCTTTTTCGATTGTTTCAATTGTAATTACAATTCATTTCATAACTTTTTTAGTCGATGAAATCGTAAAACTATATGATTCATCCGAAAGGGGGATGATAATGACTTTTTCCTGTATAACAGGATTATTAGTTACTCGTTGGGTTTATTCAGGACATTTTCCACTAAGTGATTTATATGAATCATTAATCTTCCTTTCATGGAATTTTTCCCTGATTCATATAGTCCCGTATTTCAAAAAAAATAAAAATCTTCTAAGCACAATAATTGGACCAAGTGCTATTTTTACCCAGGGCTTTGCTACTTCAGGTCTTTTAACTGAAATACACGAATCCAAAATATTAGTACCTGCTCTCCAAT